TGTAGAATAGGCTAAACCCCTCTTAATGTCTTTTTGAGCAAGAGCTAAAGTAGCTCCTAAAAAAACTGTTATTATCCCTATAAAAGAGATAAAATTCATTATGTGGGGTATGACTATGAAAAGAGGTATAAGTCGAGCTACAAGAAAAATTCCTGCTGCTACCATCGTAGCAGCATGTATAAGAGCTGAAATAGGAGTCGGCCCTTCCATTGCATCAGGTAACCATACATGAAGGGGAAATTGTGCAGATTTAGCAATAGCACCGCCAAATAATAGAACAGCGCACAAAGTAACAAATAACAAATTGACCTCATTAGTAGAAATCAAGTTATTTAATATTTGGAATAAATCACGAAATTCGAAACTTCCTGTTACCCAATAAAACCCCAAAATACCTAATAATAAACCAAAATCACCAACACGATTAGTTACAAACGCTTTTTGACAAGCCTTTGCTGCAACAGGTCGTGTGAACCAAAATCCTATTAATAGATACGAACACATTCCAACCAATTCCCAAAAAATATAAATTTGTATCAAATTTGAACTAGTAACTAATCCCAACATGGAAGTACTGAAAAAACTCATATAAGCAAAAAATCTCAGATATCCATGATCATGAGACATATAATTATCACTATAAATCAGAACCAAAATTCCAACAGTAGTAATTAATATTGACATAATAGAAGTAAGTGGATCGATTAAGTATCCGAATTCTAAAGAAAAATCATTATTGATAATCCAAGACCATACATATTGATAGACAGAACTGCTATTTATTTGCTGAATAGACAGATTCATGGAAAAAATCATGACTATACTTAACAATAAAACGCTCTGAAAAGCCCACATACGACGAAGACTTTTTGTTGCCGTCGGAAAAAGAAGAAGTCCCAACCCTATTAACATAGGAACTGGAAGTGGAAGAAAGGGTATTATCCACGCATATTGATATGTCTGTTCCATAAAAAAAGTTTTTTATTCTTAATTAATTGTTTCCGATTGACCGGATCTTACCTCTTTCGAAAAAGTCACTAAAAAATCAAGATATGCACTAACTTATTTAATTTAATAATTTTATATTAGTATTTATTCTGAGTCTTTTCAAAATCGTTGAAATATTCAAAACAAGAAGTTACAATTGGTCAAATGATATGACCATGACCAAGTGCCATATAAAATAAAAAGAATCTAAATAAATAGGAAAATTTATATTATTACGATAATTTATCGTCATAATAATTTATAATTAATAAAAATAATAAAACAAGCTTAAAAATTTAAGCTAAAAAGAGTACTTGATGTTCATATGAATTATATGATTAACTAAGGTCATCGGTCTAATGAAATAAAAACTCTTTATTTTAGTTACTTTATTTCAACTCATTAACTAATTCATTATGGGATTGATTGTTTTCCATTTCAATCAAAACAATTTATTATTAAAGTTTAGAAGATTATAGATCTAAAATGAACTTTTTTTATAAAAAAATGGATCCTTTAACAGATTTCTTACTAGTCTCATTCGAATTTTAAAATTTAATTTAGGTGTATTTTTCTCAAGTTTTACTAAAAAAAGACTCACTTTTTTAGGCAAAAGTTTACAATCCTTTGAGGTATTTTATTACATGTAAATAAAGTATAGAATAGAATGACGAAAATAAAGGTCTTTTAGGTTCTTTTTTAAGTTTGATTTCTATCACATAGAAATTCTAAAGATATTACTTTGAGGTATAAACAACGAGAATTAAGAGTTCCAAACCAAAAATTTTTGGTTTTACGAATAGTGTATGGAATCAAAAAATTTTTATGTTATTTCGAGTCATTTTTTATTAAATTTTCACATATATATCTATATTTCTTTTTTATGAAGAGAATCTTTTTTAGATAAAAATAGATAATGAATAAGAAAAAATAATTGGTTTTGAACAATAGATGTCTTTCACATCCAACTATAACAATGAGTAACTTCTTCATTTTTAAATGGCAGTTCCAAAAAAACGTACTTCGATATCAAAAAAGCGTATTCGTAAAAATATTTGGAAAAGGAAAGGATATTGGGCAGCGTTAAAAGCTTTGTCATTAGGGAAATCTCTTTCTACCGGGAATTCAAAAAGTTTTTTTGTACGACAAACAACTAAGTCCTAAAAGATTGGAATAATCAGAATGGATTTGACTCAAAAAATTGGATCAGTAATTATTAATATAAAAAAATTGGCAGTCCTAGACTCTTAATCTTATTCTTATAAGATGTCTAAAAGAAAAATTCTTCTATTTTCTGAAATCTAAAGAAATAAAAAATATTGTATTTTTTTTTTAGTATATTTTCAATCATATTTTGGTGGTGGGGAGTCTTATTTTCCCCATCGACCTTTACAATAATGAATGAAAATTTTTTATCTTTCTCGGGAAGGGCAGATATAAGATTTTTAGTTAAAATTAATGAATTGTTGAAACTTATTGATTTCATGAGAAAATTTTTTTTTTTCAATTTCTG